TTTGATTGGGTGAATTGATTTCTTGATCCTGAGGAATCGTAAGATAAAAAAGATCTTTTTTATCAATTTTATCAATTATTTGATAATTATTAGTCCCGGTTTTAGTATTTTTATTCTTGTTGGTATCGATCTTGATCCAGGCCTCAATATCGATTTTCTTTTTAAGACAAAAATGGAGAATTTTCCAATCAAAATATTTTCGATCCGGATTTTTTTCCATATACATAATATCACTTTTTCCTAAATAATTTTTGATAGGGATATCCCCTAGTATATCAAAAAATTTGCCCTTATGTTTATGTGTGTTGTAATTATAAAAACTCTCTCGATTCTTATTTACTTGGAATGGTGATCCATAAATATATGGGTCCCTCTTATTTTCATAATTAATAGATCTATAAGATAAAAGATTATATCTATAGTATTTTTGAAAATTCTCATTTTGATTTGGTAATGAATATACTTCGTAATCGTTTTGTTTTTTGTAATGAATTAATAGGTCTTTTTCATATGAATTCTCTTTGTTTAAATCTTGATTTTGAATTGTACGACATTTATTGATTCTATTTTTCCATTTTGCTGCTATTAATCTAGACCATCTAATCTGAGATAAATGGTATTGATAATGACCTCTTAACCAGTTTTTCCATTGATTTATTCCAGAATTCCGAAGTTTCTTATGTCTTAATTCATAATGAATTATTCCTTGTTTTCCAAAATAATCTTTTATTGAAGTCTTAAGAAAAAAAGACGTTCCGTGATATTGAAGAATAGATCTTAACTTATACAAGTTAAGAACTTGTGTTTGTGATATTTTGTAAAATACATATGCTTGTGACAAGGAGGATAAGTCAAAAAAATTCTGTGAATTCTTATTACTAATATTATAAAGTGACTTTTTTATAGTCGAAATAAAATGAATTTTATTTTGATTTGTTTTATTAATTCTTTTTTTATTTTTTTTATTATTGTAAATGGATTTATCAATCATTTTTTTTGTTGATTCAACAAAAAGTTGTATATTAATTCTGGGAATATTAATAATAGATAGAAGGATATCTGCGTATATCCTTTCAGTGAAAAATTTTATAAAATAATGTAATTTACGGATTAATCGAGTATTTCTTCTTTTTAATATTTGCCAATTTGGTGATTCGAATCTTTTAGCATTATAACTTGTTTTATTAGGACTATCATTTATTTCTGGAGTCACTTTTTTTTTATTTTTTGTAATTCTTTTTATTTGATTTCTGATTGTGCTTGTTCTATCAGTCAGATCTTTCATTTTTTTTTCTGTCAGTAAAAAATTTGTCCAATATGTAGATTGAATTCGACTAAAGGATTTATGAATTATATGATTGCGGGTTATAGAATCTTTTTCTTTCTTTTTTTTAGTTTCGCTTGATTTATATATTTCTCTCAATCTAAATAATAGAATTGGATTTACTTTTGAGAGTTCTTTTTTTATTTTTTTTAAAAACGGAATGCCCTTGATAATCCATTTTTTTGTTTTTTTTGAGATATTTAGAAATTTTGTTCTTTCTTTTAAAACTTTTAGAAATATAAAATACTTTTTTTTCAATTTTCCAATTTTTTTTTCGAGTTTCTTAAAAATGGGTTCAAAAAAGGAAGGCCGTTTTTGGGGAGAACCAAAAGGAAGTTCAGCTTCCATTCCCCAAACCGTTAAAAAAAAAAAATCATCTTTTTGTCCTTTCTTTTTGATTCGATCTATATGAGAGGACCGTGGCTTAGATCTGTGCCAGGGTTTCAGACAGAAAGGAAATAGCATCTTTATTTGAATACCGTCTATTAACCAATTTTTCGGAAATTCTGTTTCTGATAATTGAACACCATTATAGGTGCATTTAACATGCATTTCTTTATTCCATTCATTTAAATCCTCAGACCACTCAGGAAATTGTAATAATAGCATACGGCCAATATTTTTAGCTATTATCAATGACGGTAATATAATATATTTTCTAAGAATCGATTGAGTTATTAACATGGAACCTCTTATTACTTGAGCAAATGGAATGGTATCCCAGGCTTCTGCTACTTCTATCCGCGCTTTCTCTTTTCTTTTGTTCTCTTCTTTTTTGTCCTTTTCCTTTTTTTCCCTTTCTTTTATTTCTTCTTCTGTATAATCTGAAATTTTGAATTCTGCTCCCTTTCCTATACAATTTCTAAAAATGAGTTTTATCAGTTCGGAGATATCAAAAAAAAAAGGGTGTGATTTGTCTATTCTGTCCAAAAAAAGCGGAGAATGTGCATTTGCTTGAAAAAGTTCCCAAATAACTGTTTTACATCTTTGGGCTCGCATTGAACCTTTGATTATGTCTCGACGAAAATCAGATTGTTGCGAATATCGTATCAAAGCTACTTCGTCTCTTTTATTAGAATTATTAGTATCCTTATTATTAGGATCGGTATTTCCCCGGTTATCAGTAAAAATCACTACACGTTTGGCTTTTCTTGAACGAATCTGATAATCTATTGG